AAAAGATCGCAATATCGTATTCGTCTAGAAGAAAAACAGAAATTGCGTTTTCATTATGGTCTGACAGAGCGACAATTACTTAGATATGTGCATATCGCTAGAAAAGCAAAAGGGTCAACAGGCCAGGTTTTACTACAACTACTTGAGATGCGTTTGGATAACATCCTTTTTCGATTGGGTATGGCTTCGACCATTCCTGGAGCCAGGCAATTAGTTAACCATAGACATATTTTAGTTAATGGTCGTATAGTGGATATACCAAGTTATCGTTGCAAACCCCGAGATATTATTACTACGAAGGATAAACAAAGATCGAAAGCTCTGATTCAAAATTCTATTGCTTCAGCCCCTCGCGAGGAATTGCCAAACCATTTGACTATTGACTCATTCCAATATAAAGGATTAGTAAATCAAATAATAGATAGTAAATGGATCGGCTTAAAAATAAATGAGCTGTTAGTCGTAGAATATTATTCCCGTCAGACTTGAACCTAAAGAACATAACAAGGAAAGGGGTTCAGACAATTATGTCCCCTTTTCAACGAAGTAAATGGATCTAAGGGCCTTGATCCGCATTTTTATCATTCACGTATCACAAATAGATACGTAGTAGGATTTTATTTTTTATTTTTTGCTCTTTCCGCGATATTTGTATTTTACGTACGCGTACTACAGTAATTAGGAATAAAGATTCTCTATCAAATAAAGCTGTTGGAATAATGATATCAATTTTTATTTGATTTGATATATTGCGGTCGGTAACGCTGGTGAATTAACAGAAACGGAAAGAGAGGGATTCGAACCCTCGGTAAACAAAAAGCCTACATAGCAGTTCCAATGCTACGCCTTGAACCACTCGGCCATCTCTCCTACATAATCTTATTATTGACCAGAAACCGAGTGAATTGCGAGTTATTCATATTATTTTATTCCAGTACAGACACGACCAATCAACGGTTCCATAGGAATAAAAAATTCCTTTCAAATTTCATATTTATTAACAACTTCTCTTATGATATACCCCATAGATCTATTTATTAGAAATTCATGAATTGTACCGTGGATTTTTCTATTTCATTTCATTCAATTGTATAATGATTATTCCATCCCTTTTTCTCTTTGGATCATAACCAAATCCAAATTTCTCGAGTTATCAGACTCGAGTTATAAGAATCCATAGTAAAATAAAGTCCTTGGTTATTCAACTTAAATGAAATAGTAATAGTTGAAATAGTAATAGTTCCGTGTATTTATTTGTATACTACGAAATTTATATAAAATTCAATCTGATTCAAAAGTCTCCTATCTCTCTTTGTTCAAAAAGGGTACATTTTGAGCAGAGGGTATACATCTTTTTATTAGAATTTTTCTGTTTTTATGTTATTTTGTACTGTACAATTCCTTTGTTTGTGGGATCATTTTCCCCGAGGGGGTAATGAGAAGAATTATAGAATGGATTGCTAATTATGCCTAGATCTCGGATAAATGGAAATTTTATTGATAAGACCTCTTCAATTATAGCCAATATTTTATTACGAATAATTCCGACAACTTCAGGAGAAAAAAAGGCATTTACCTATTACAGAGATGGTGTGATTTGATTCTTTTTTCTTGTTTTTTTCTTTTTTAGCCCTCACTTCAGTCTTACGAGAAAAAGACGCGAGAAAGAACAAAATTTTTGAAATAAAGCTACGCTTAGTGAAGGTAAAGTTTGGAGATAGAACAATTCCTTCTGTCGTGTATCCTCGATTGATCCAGCCTCAGATACTTGAATTGTCGATTTTAGTATTGAACGAAAGGTTACACCTATAGGTTCTGTATTGTGAGTCAATCCTACTCTACTAGTACCAATAGGCGGCATAGGGGAAGAAGCACTACACTAGGAATCAACAACACGAAAACTTTGTTATAAATTACCCTTTTCCTTATCGGTATCGGGACTAACAAGAATGGTTGGGACAACAAACATCCATCTCGTTCGTACTTTGGATACCCGTATAACCATCAAAGATCGTTGAAGTGACTAATTCCTGGAAATAGTAGGCGTTGAGGACAAAGAAATCGTTGGAGTTACTATTTCTATCTAGCACTAATACGATTGATTGGTGTTAAGAAAAAACCTCTTGCGGGAAGGCTGGCTAGAGATTTCTTGTAAAAATACCAGCTCCTGTCAGTTCATAATGAGAATAATAGGGAAATTTGGATTCCATGGCTTATTCCCCTTAGTACTATGCACAGAAGGGAGGAGCCGTATGAGATGAAAATCTCACGTACGGTTCTGGAACGGAGATTTTTTGAATAAAATGAACGACCGTAACGGATGTCGGCTCAATCCGAAGGAAATTATGCGGAAGCTTTACAGAATTATTATGAAGCTACGCGACCAGAAATTGATCCTTATGATCGAAGTTATATACTCTATAACATAGGCCTTATACACACAAGCAATGGAGAACATACAAAAGCTTTGGAATATTATTTCCGGGCACTAGAACGAAAC